CTTTTTTTATAAAAAAAAAACGGGTTTAACTGAAGCTGTTCAAACGGGCATAGGTCAACTAAATAGTATTCCCATAGCAATTGGAGTTATGGATTTTCAGTTTATGGGAGGTAGTATGGGATCCGTAGTAGGTGAGAAAATAACCCGTTTGATCGAGTATGCTATTAATCGATCTCTACCTGTCATTATTGTGTGTGCTTCTGGAGGAGCACGCATGCAAGAAGGGAGTTTGAGCTTGATGCAAATGGCTAAAATATCTTCTGCTTCATATGATTATCAATCAAATAAAAAGTTATTCTATGTATCAATCCTTACATCTCCTACAACTGGCGGAGTTACAGCAAGTTTTGGTATGTTGGGAGATATCATTATTGCTGAACCTAATGCCTATATTGCGTTTGCGGGCAAAAGAGTAATTGAACAAACATTGAAAAAGACAGTACCTGACGGTTCACAAGAGGCTGAGTATTTATTCGATAAGGGCTTATTCGACCCAATCGTACCACGTAATCTTTTAAAAGGTGTTCTCAGTGAGTTATTTCAACTACAGGGTTTCCTTCCCTTGAATCAAGATTAAAAAAAAAATATTTTAATTTAAAATTAAAAAGGGGTTGAAATTCTTCATTTTAAAATGGAAGTATAGCACTAGGTTCAGTTATTTTGATTTGTAGCGAATAAGCATTTAGTTTATTGTAATCAAAAAAACCAAACTAGGAAGATGGTGTTTTCTTTTGGGACATCAGTTATAAGTGTAGTAAGAGTCAGAAGTTTTGGATAATTACTTTTTTACCCGAATCCATTTTTTTATTCTACCCCCCTTCCTGATTAGGAATAAGCATCTTTCTATCGACAAGATAAAAAAGAGTTTCTTTCTCCTTCTGAGAAATCGGGTAAATCAAAAAAAATTTATCCCTACTTTTTATAGAACAACGAAAAATATATAAAAAAATATAGAAAAAAAAATAAAATATAAAAACAAATCAAATTCAAATATAGAATATATAATCAAATAATCAAACTAAGAAGAATATAAGAATGAATATAGAATGATAATAAAGAATAATAAGAATATAGAATATAAATTATTTCTATTTACCGAGAACCCCTGTTTTTCACTAGGAATCCCTGTTTTGTTTGTTGGATAAGATTGGTTAAAGTCGCGAATTCATAAAAAATTCTTTTCTTTCAAAACAAACAAAGGTTTTTTGAAAGAAAAGATATAAATAAAATTAAGGATGGGAAAAGAAGAATAAAATTTCTGAAAGTGGACTGTCATACATATTCGTGTAGAAAGAGGAATAGGTAAACTTCATTTAGTTCTACATTCCTTGTACTTATTTATTTTTATTATTAAGTACTTTAATATTAAGAATATTAAGATTATATTCATATTTTTTATAATAGGTAGACGTATCATAAGATATCTTTATAATTATAATAGGTACAAATATGAAATCGAGGTACCCGTTCTATGATAGATTTTCACTTTCCCTCTATTTTGGTTCCTTTAGTGGGCCTAGTCTTTCCGGCAATCGCAATGGCTTCTTTATCTCTTTATGTCCAAAGAAATAAGATTGTCTAAAAATGATGGGACCAAATCTCATCAATTTATTTCAACGCTGGATCATCATACAAATACTTTTTTAGTGTAATATGGTAGGATATATGATATGCGGCCTTTCCGAAAACAAACGGAAAAATTGTTATGTATACTGATGCATAATATATGCATTAATGTATGTATATGCGGTTATAGCTTAATCAATATCAATTAAATTCAAAATGATCAGCAAATATTTTTTTAAAATCTTTGAAATAGAAACTCAATGTATCTAACCAATTATTCCTAATGGTTCATGTCATAATACTGCTAGTTGATGGAAGTTATTTCGGAATCAAGCAAGAAAAGTCAAATCTATTTGGGTTATTTTCTCAATTCTAATCGAATGCAACTGGATCTAGTATAGTATGAATTGGCGATCAGAACATATATGGATAGAACTTATAACGGGGTCTCGAAAAACAAGTAATTTTTGCTGGGCCTGTATCCTTTTTTTAGGTTCACTAGGATTCTTAGTGGTTGGAACTTCCAGTTATCTTGGTAGGAATCTGATATCCGTATTTCCTTCTCAGGAAATTGTTTTTTTCCCACAAGGGATCGTGATGTCTTTCTATGGGATCGCAGGTCTATTCATTAGTTCTTATTTGTGGTGCACAATTTCATGGAATTTAGGTAGTGGTTATGACCGATTCGATAGAAAAGAAGGGATAATGTGCTTTTTTCGTTGGGGATTCCCTGGAAAAAATCGTCGCATCTTCCTTCGTTTCTTTCTGAAAGATATCCAATCAATCAGAATAGAGGTGGGAGAGGGTCTTTTTACTCGTCGTGTCCTTTATATGGAAATCCGGGGTCAAGGAGCCATTCCCTTGACTCGTACTGATGATAATTTTAATCCACGAGAAATTGAACAAAAAGCTGCCGAATTGGCCTATTTCTTGCGAGTACCAATTGAATGAAATGAACTGAAGAAGAAATCTCAGCATGAGAGAAGAACTTACTAATTATCTTTTTAAGACAACTGCAGCTTCTTAAAAATGTTCATTCCGACAAAGGATGCTATATTCTATTTTACCGTTCCGTTGAGGCAGCAGTTCACATACATTTACATCTCAAATACAAATAAAAAAACCAGGAGGACGCATAAAGAATAAAAAAAATATAATAATTATAAAAATAATTAATAATTAAATAATTATAAAATATAATAATTATATAATAATTATATAATTATTAATTATAATATATAATATAATAATAATTTATATATAATATATATTAAGTATTAAGAATAAGTATTAAGAATTTAAGTATTAATATAAACTATAAACTATTTGTACACCAAAAGTACACCAAAATATACGCATATACATGGCCCCCAGCTTAACTCTTTTATACTAATTAAAGGTCTAATAAGTTTCATTAAGAAGTCTAATCTAAGTTAAGTATAGATTCATCAAATATCTTACCTTTTGTTTTCGTAAAAACAGAATTCTTCCTTTTAGTTCCCTGATTTTGAATTGATACCCTATCCCCGTGCTGCGATTAAAAAGTTAAATCTTTCGAATTCGAAATAGAAATAAAAGAATTAAAGGATCTGGTAGGGTTCGTCTTAAAATAAAAATAATATTCGTTACTTAAAATGGATTTTCGAGTCTTCATCGAAAGGAATAAATGAAGATGGAATTGGTTACAATTTTCCTAATTGGTATTTCTGGAATCTGGAAAGAATATTTACTTCTTTTTTTTTTTTTCATTCGAAAAGGTCCCTTCTTCGATGTTCTATTCTAGATACAAAGACTTAATTCTGACACAAAAACAAAAATAGGAAAAGACCCATAAATTCGATACCTTGTTCTTGTTATAGAACTCGCGCTTCATAGAAATCTAAGATAGAATCAACGAATGAAACAGGTTCATTAACATCACAGATACATAATGAAAAAAAAAAGAAAGCATTACGCTTCCCTCCCATATCTTGTGTCTATACTCTTTTTGCCCTGGTGGGTTTCTCTCTCATTTAATAAAAGTCTAGAAACTTGGATTATTAATTGGTGGAATACCAGGCAATCCGAAATCCTTTTGAATGATATTCAAGAGAAAAATGTTCTAGAAAATTTTATGTAATTAGAAGAACTATTCCTGTTGGACGAGATGATAAAGCAGTATTCGGACACATATATACAAGGGCAAGGGCTTCATATAGGAATGCACAAGTAAACAATACAATTGGTCAGTAGTTATTTTATTCTGGGTAATGAAGAACTTTTCATTCTTAATTCTTGGATTCAGGAATTTCTCTATAACTTAAGTGACACAATAAAAGCTTTTTCTATTCTTTTAGTTACTGATTTATGGATCGGATTCCACTCGACCCATGGTTGGGAACTAATGATTGGTTCGATATACAACGATTTTTGATTGGCTCAGAACGATCAAATTATATCTGGTCTTGTTTTCACTTTCCCAGTGATTCTAGATACAATTGTGAAATATTGGATCTTCCATTTTTTAAATCGTGTATCTCCTTCCCTTGTAGTAATTTATCATTCAATGAATGAATGAAGAATTCATTAGATCTCTTGATATCAATCAAATCAGACTTTTGCTTCGTGTATAAAGAAATCGTTTTAAATCTTACTTATTTTTTATACTTCTACCTTTTCAGTTCAAGGTATTCATACCATATTCCACCAGTACAATTCTTTCAGTACAATCAATACAATGGCAAACTTGTGAATAGGGAATTCTACTAGCTACCTATCGAATTTATTGTAGAAATTCCGGGATCTATGATTGGACTATGCAAAATATAAATACTTTTTCTTGGGTAAAAGAACAGATGACTCGATCCATTTCTTTATCGATCATGATATATGTAATAACTCGAGCATCTATTTCAAATGCATATCCCATTTTTGCGCAGCAGGGTTATGAAAATCCACGAGAAGCGACTGGTCGAATTGTATGTGCCAATTGCCATTTAGCTAATAAGCCCGTGGATATTGAAGTTCCGCAAGCTGTACTTCCTGATACTGTATTTGAAGCAGTTGTTCGAATTCCTTATGATATGCAACTGAAACAAGTTCTTGCTAATGGTAAAAAGGGAGCTTTAAATGTGGGAGCTGTTCTTATTTTACCCGAGGGATTCGAATTAGTCCCCCCCGATCGTATTTCTCCCGAAATGAAAGAAAAGATGGGCAATCTTTCTTTTCAGTCTTATCGTCCTAATAAAAAAAATATTCTTGTGATAGGTCCTGTTCCCGGTCAGAAATATAGTGAAATCGTCTTTCCCATTCTTTCTCCCGACCCTGCTACGAAAAAAGACGTTCACTTCTTAAAATATCCTATATATGTAGGTGGGAACAGAGGAAGGGGTCAGATTTATCCTGATGGTAGCAAGAGTAACAATACAGTTTATAATGCTACATCAGCCGGTATA